TTCTGGAACAATCACAAACATTTTTTGGATTATGGATCTACTACCAGAAATTCAATGCGTAATCTCAGCATTCAATGTGTATTCCTGAATAATCTCATTTTTCCATTATTCAACCATTTCATTTTACCAAGTTCAACGTTAGCCAGATTAGTCAACATTTATCTGTTTCGATGCAACAATAAGATCTTATTTGTCACAAGTAGTTTTGTTGGTTGGTTAATTGGTCACATTTTATTCATGAAATGGGTTGGATTGGTATTATTCTGGATACGGCAAAATCATTCTATTCGATCTAATGTACTTATTCGATCTAATGAGTACCTTGTGTCAGAATTGAGAAATTCTATGGCTCGAATCTTTAGTATTCTCTTATTTATCACCTCTGTCTACTATTTAGGCAGAATGCCGTCGCCTATTGTCACTAAGAAACTGAAAGAAACCTCAGAAATGGAAGAAAGAGGGGAAAGTGAGGAAGAAACAGATGTAGAAATAGAAACGACTTCCGAAACGAAGGGGACTAAACAGGAACAAGAGGGATCCACCCAAGAAGACCCTTCTCTTTGTTCGGAAGAAAAGGAGGATCCGGACAAACTAGATGAAACGGAAGAGATCCGAGTGAATGGAAAGGAAATACTTAAAGATGAGGAAGATAAAGACCTCTTTTGGTTTGAAAAACCTCTTGTAACTCTTCTTTTCGACTATAAGCGATGGAATCGTCCATTACGATATAGAAAAAACGATCGATTTGAAAATGCTGTAAGAAATGAAATGTCACAATATTTCTTTCACACATGTCCAAGTGATGGAAAACAAATCATATCTTTTACATATCCACCTAGTTTATCGACTTTTGGGGAAATAATACAAAAAAAGATGTCTTTATACACGACAGAAAAAGGATCCCCAGAGGAACTGTATAATAATTGGGTTTATACCAATAAAAAAAAAAAAAACAACTTGAGTAATGAGTTAATAAATCGAATAGAAGCTATAGAGAAGGGGTCTCTTTCAATAGATGTACTTGAAAAACGGATCCGATTGTGCCATGATGAGAATGAACAAAAATGCTTGCCTAAATGGTATGATCCGTTTTTCAACGGATCATACCGTGGAACAATTACAAACGTAGATTCACAAAACAAAATAATAGTAAATTAATAAAAAGATTGATACATAAGATAAATACACAAACAAGTAAGAAGAAATTCGACCCCCCCCTACATATTTAATTCCCTCTCCCACAAAGAAACTTGCAACGCCAACTCCATTCGTAATTCCATCAATCAGTCGTCTATCAAAAGAATAGGTTAGTTCGGCTAATCTTCTTATATTTCTAGTTAAAGATAGTGTATAAAAAGCATCTATATAACCACGATTATAAGACCAGTTGTATATTACATTTATAATTCGGTCTAAAAAAATTCTCTTGGGACCTTTCTTTTCAAATGAGTTAATTAAGTCCAAACTCTGAAAAGGTGAATAAACAGGCCTATATAAAAAAGACGCTATGAGTATTCCAAAAAGAGCTATACTGACTGAAAAAATGGAATTTCTTATAAATTCATACCAATCCACAGAATCGTTCGAATTTTCATGCAAAAGATTTATTGACGGAGTCAACCATTTCGATAATATATCAAAATCCATTACTCCTTGGTCCAAAGGAATTCCTATGAATCCAACGAACAAAGTAAACAGAACCAATACAAACATTGGTAATAACATAGTACTGTCTGATTCATGTGGATATGTGAAAACGATTTCATTGTCAAAATAAATACTAAGCGAGGGCATTATATTTCGCCCATTATCGCCAATTTTATATGTTTTTTTCGAAAACGAAAAAAAGGAAACCTTTTCATCATTTTTTCTTGCTGATAAAAGGCAATTTCTATTATTCAAGTTCGATTCTTCTTTTCCCCATATGGATATTGAATAGAATGAACTACTTTTCGTGCCATTCCAATTTTGAAAATGAATCCGCAAACGTCCATCAAAAGTAAGTAAATATACACGAAACATATAAAATGCAGTTAATCCGGCTGTAGAACAAGCTATTATAGCAAAAATAGGTGAATATAACCAACTATCATTAAGAATTTCATCTTTCGACCAAAAACAAGCCAGAGGTGGAATACCACAAAGAGAAAGTGTACCAAACAAAAAAGTCGTTTTTGTAATTGGCACATATTTTGTTAAACCGCCCATAAGAACCATGTTCTGACTTTTCTCTGGCGAATATCCAACAATGGGTTCCATTGAATGAATAATGGATCCGGATCCCAAAAACAATAATGCTTTTGAATAGGCATGAGTAATCAAATGAAATAAAGCAGCTCGATAAGAACCTATCCCTAAAGCTAACATAATATAACCTAATTGTGACATTGTCGAATAGGCTAAACTTCTCTTAATGTCTCTTTGCGCAAGAGCTAAAGTAGCTCCTAATAATACTGTTATTACACCTATCAAAGAAATAAGATTCATTATGTATGGTAGGGCTATAAAAAGGGGAAAAAGTCGAGCGACAAGAAAAATTCCCGCAGCGACCATAGTCGCTGCATGTATAAGAGCAGAAATAGGCGTAGGCCCTTCCATTGCATCAGGCAACCATACATGAAGAGGAAATTGTGCAGATTTAGCAACTGCACCAAGAAATAATAAAGAAGCACATAGAATGGCAAAAAAATAATTTATCGCATTATTATGGACCAGGTTATTAAAAATTTCAAACAAATCCCGAAATTCAAAACTTCCAGTTATCCAATAAAGGCCTAAGATTCCTAATAATAAACCAAAATCCCCTACACGATTAGTTACAAAGGCTTTTTGACAAGCATTTGCTGCAATTGGTCGTGTGAACCAAAAACCGATTAATAAATAAGAGCACATTCCTACGAGTTCCCAAAAAATATAAATTTGTATTAAATTGGAACTAGTAACTAATCCCAGCATGGAAGCATTGAAAAAACTCATATACGCAAAAAATCTCAAATATCCTTGATCATGAGACATGTAATTATCACTATAAATAAGAACCATGATTCCAACGGTAGTGATTAGTATTGACATAATAGAAGTAAGTGAGTCAATCAAGTAGCCAAACTCCAAACAAAAATCGTTATTAATGGTCCAAGACCATAGATATTGATAAATAGAACTGCCCTTTATTTGTTGAATAGATATATCGGCCGAAAAAACCATAACTATGCTTAGTAATGAAACACTAGTAAAAGCCCACATACGACGAAGATTTTTTGTTGCAGTCGGAACAAATAGAAGTCCTAATCCTATTAAGATAGTAACTGGGAGTGGAACGAAAGGTATGATCCACGCATATGGATATGTATGCTCCATAAGAAAATGCAAATTTTTTCTTATTAATTATTTCTGATTCACCAGCTCTTATCTCTACAAAAGTAACAATAATCAAATAAAAATAAACAAATAAAAATAAAAAATCAAATCGAATTTGAAATTGATAATGAAATTTTTTTGTTTCTTTACAAAAACAAAAAAAAAATTCAAATAGATAAGTCACATTGCTTTACTTTAAATAACCGAATTAGGAGTGAAAGGTGATTACTTAGTTATTTTAATAATATACTTAGTTATTTTAATAATAAAAATAAAAGAAATTTTGATTAATTAAGATATTTATTAAAATACGGAATAGAGTATGATAGTTTCAATCAGTCCCCTATTCGTTTATAGGTTAAGTCGATTTATATACTTATCGTAATAGTAAGGAAAAAATAACATGAAAAAAAAAGAAGTACTTGATTCTGGAACACGAGATCCAACGAAAACTCGATTCTATCCAATGGAGACGCCTCTTTGGGATAGTTTATTCATAGTTATTAACTAATTCATTGTGGAACTGATTGATTGGCTTTTTTTATTCCAATCAAAAAACTTATGTTTTGTTTTTTTTTTTGAAATCCTCGGATTAAGATATTCATTATTTTTCATAGAACTCAAATAATAAATGACTAAAATTACTTTTTCAAGTAATGTATTATTTAAGAAATTTATTGCTAGTCTTATTTTCATTTCAATTAGAAGGACTCTATCCCCGGGAGTCCTTAATTAATAGAAAAATGTTTTATTATTGTCATTGTTTTCTTAATTTAGGTATAGGTGAGGGTTCTTATCTTACCCTAAGTTTTTCTATTTTGAAAAATGGAAGACAACACAGTATAGAAATCTACTGAGATATTAATTATAACCTTTTTTTTCTCATCAAGAAAAAAAAAAGAAATTGGTTGTATTTCAATGAAAATTGATCCCATAGACATGGATCAAAATAAAGATATGAAGGTACCAATGAGGACGAATTATTCTTTCTTTTCACATCTATGTTGGATAACAATAATGTGAAAAGAATTCCGTTACATTCAATTCAAAATGACATCGTTTTTCTTTTTTCTTCTATTTCTTTTTTTTCTTACCAATACTATATCCGAAGTACACATATCTATATTTTTTTCTAGGATGAAGTGAAGGAAGTATTCATGATGGAATAAATATTGATAATCAATAGAAAAAGCGATTCTTTTTGAACAGAACAATATATGTCTTTCACATCCAACTATAAAAAATCACTAACGTTTTTGAAATGGCGGTTCCAAAGAAACGTACTTCTAGATCAAAAAAACGTATTCGTAGAAATATTTGGAAAAAAGGGGGATATTGGGCGGCAAAAAAAGCTTTCTCCTTAGCTAAATCTATTTCTACCGGACGTTCAAAAAGTTTTTTTGTGCTACAAACAAGTAATAAAACCTTGAAATAATCTCAATTGACATGACTCAAAAATTGGATGACTTATCAAATAAAGAATTTACATTAACTAATGTTTTGAATTCATCTAGACGAGATTGAACTGGATGTTGTCATATGTGAAATAATAATTTGTCTGTCTAACTGGGTTCTAAAAACAGTATTATTTTTTTTTTCAAGCAAAGCAAACAAAAAAGAGTTAGACACAAGATAAGATGAAAGTTTCACATTTCATTCTAATAGATTTTTAGAATTCGCAAGAGGAGGATTGTTATTTTTTCGCCTATCGATTCGCTTTTTTTTTTTTCACTTTTTACCGCATAATCCATAAAAAAGTAAAACAGATATAGGATCTGTAGTCAAAATGAATAGATTATTAAATATAAATTATTAAACCTAATAGATCAAAACCTATAAATATAAAATATATAGTGTTTTAAAACTTTTTGTAACTTTTCGAATCACTGCACAGACTTTCTCTTTTTTCGAATCAATCAATAAAACCCGTAGGTTCCATACCAAGGATTTATTCCATATCATGGATCTAATATCTATTTCTTTATATACATAAAATTTTTCATGTACATAAAAGAAGTGAATCTTCCATAAGATGATCAAAAAGAAAATGAATCCTATACTTTAATTGTAGAATTGATCAATAGAGAAACTGACCTATCCATCTAGATAGAATACCTATTCATCTATCTATATGGATTCTATATCTATATAGATAGATATTTTTTTTTTTATTGATTCTATTTCTATATATCTACCTATAACCTATAGATGAAAATATCTATCTATTTTACTAGAGATAGATTTGATATTTTCAATATTCTGAAAATTCTATAAGAACGGGAGAATATCAATCCGATAGGACTGGAAACTTTTTTGTTATATATACCCGACCAATTTCCTAATCTAATGTTTTTCGTAAATCATCAAGTACATAATTAGAGTTTAAATCATTAAATTCATACAGTTTTCATATTTTATATAAGGCTATATAAACATTTATGGAAATACTTGGGTGTAGTGATAAATTTGCTGATAGATAAAAAATGCTATTTTCTTTTGTCCATTGAACAATGAATCTTTCTTTTTCTATTTCATATTTGTTTATGAAATCAGATAAATAAGAACGAAATCATAAAAAATGAGATAGAAAAAAAAAAGACAATTCTGAGTTCGATACCCAGAAAGGTGACATAATCATCTAGGTCTAACCATCTCGGATTCACTTATACTATGTGAAAGTGAAATCCCGTTTTTTTTTTTAACATAAGGCCATATCACGATAGTAAGCTAAGTATTATTGAATGTTGATTATTTGAAAGTTTTGATTCATCAATTCGAATGTTTCCTAAAATAGATTACATTGATTGCATCAATCTCGACAATTGAATCGAATATGTGCTATTATTATTTTGATCAAGCCGCCATGGTGAAATTGGTAGACACGCTGCTCTTAGGAAGCAGTGCTAGAGCATCTCGGTTCGAGTCCGAGTGGCGGCATCCCCCTAATCTAAAAGAAGGGAAGCACAATAGATCCTATACAGAATGCCATTTTTCATTTCAATTTCATAATTTGAGGAACCCCCCCTTTTTTTTATTGAATATGGAATTTAAGAATTAATTTTTTTTATGATATCTGTCGCTTTAGAACATATATTAACGCACATCTCTTTTTCGATTATTTCAATTGTGATTACGGTTCATTTAATAAAATTAGTAGTCCCCGAAATCATAGGACTATGTGACTCGTTAGAAAAGGGCATGATAGCTACTTCTTTTTGTATAACAGGGTTATTGGTTACTCGTTGGATTTATTCAAGACATTTCCCGTTAAGTAATTTATACGAATCATTAATGTTCCTTTCATGGAGTTTCTCCATTATTCATATGTTTTCTAAAATACGTAACCATCCAAATTATTTAAGCGCAATTACGGCTCCAAGTGCTATTTTTACCCAAGGGTTTGCCACTTCAGGTCTTTTAACTCAAATGCATCAATCTGCAATATTAGTACCTGCTTTACAATCTCAATGGCTAATGATGCACGTAAGTATGATGTTATTGAGCTATGCAGCCCTTTTATGCGGATCCTTATTATCCGTAGCTCTTTTAGTCATTACATTTCGAAAAAACATAGAAATTTTTGATAAAAGGAATCATTTTTCTTTTTTAATTGAGTCATTTTTACTTGGCGAGGTACAGTACTTAAATAAAAAAAGAAGTGTTTTACAAAACACTTCTTTTCTTTCATTTCGAAATTATCATAGGTATCAATTGACTCAACGGTTGGATCATTGGAGTTATCGTATTATTAGTCTAGGATTTACCTTTTTAACCATAGGTATTCTTTCAGGAGCAGTATGGGCTAATGAGGCATGGGGATCTTATTGGAATTGGGACCCCAAGGAAACTTGGGCATTTATTACTTGGACCATATTCGCGATCTATTTACATACGAGAACAAATCAAAGCTTGCAGGGTGTGAATTCGGCAATTGTAGCTTCTATTGGATTTTTTATAATTTGGATATGCTATTTCGGAGTCAATCTATTAGGAATAGGACTACATAGTTATGGTGCATTCACATTAACTTCTAATTGAATAAATAAAATAACTTGAGGAATACATAAGAACATTGTTGCATATCATATATAAAGAAAGTTTTGCGAGTTTTTGAGAACCATTTCATTAAGTAATAATGAAATGGTTCTCAAAAACTTCAGATGTATCTGATTATAATTCAATTCCAATTGAATTCTTTTTTTCTTTTGATTTTTTTTATTTACAGCGAGTGCTTTTAAAAATCACTGGAGTTTTTTACTTTATTTTATGTCTTATTCATGAAAACTATTTATAAAAGTAATTCGATAAAATTGCTTCTACCTTGTCAACTGATAACGATAGAACAAAATCTGGATAAATACCAATACCTATTACAGGTAAAAAGATACAGATCGAAATAAAAAGTTCTCGTGGGCCAGAATCTAAAAAATAGGAGTTTGTACCGTTGAATAGCTTGTATCCATAGAACATCTGGCGTAACATGGATAATGAATAAATAGGAGTTAATATCATTCCAATAGCCATTACAAAAGTAATGACTATTTTGGGTATTAAAAGATATTTCGGGCTGGTAATTATTCCAAAAAATACTACCAATTCCGCAACAAAACCACTCATTCCTGGCAATGCAAGAGAAGCCATTGAGAAACTACTGAACATGGTAAATATTTTAGGCATTAGGATAGCTATTCCTCCCATTTCGTCAAGATAAACAAGACGTATTCTATCGTAACTTGTTCCTGCCAAGAAAAAAAGTGCAGCACCAATAAATCCATGAGAAATTATTTGTAATAGAGCTCCATTAAGTCCCGTATCGGTTATAGAACCAATTCCAATAATTGTGAAACCCATATGAGATACAGAGGAATAAGCTATTCTCTTTTTTAAATTGCGTTGACCAAGTGAGGTTAAAGCCGCATAGATTATTTGAACCGTTCCTACTACAATCAACCAAGGAGAAAATATAGAATGGGCATGGGGTAATAATTCCATATTGATCCGAATCAACCCATATGCTCCCATTTTTAATAAGATTCCAGCTAGAAGCATACATGTACTGTAATGTGCTTCTCCATGGGTATCCGGTAACCATGTATGTAGGGGTATAATCGGCGATTTGACAGCATAAGCAATAAGGAAGCCAATATAGAATATTATTTCCAATGCTACGGGATATGATTGATTAGCTAATGTTTCCAAATTTAATGTTGGTTCATTGGAACCATATAAACCCATACCTAGAACTCCTATTAAGAGAAAAATGGAACCTCCTGCTGTGTACAAAATAAACTTTGTAGCTGAGTAAAGACGTTTCTTCCCCCCCCACATAGATAAAAGAAGGTAAACGGGAATTAATTCTAACTCCCACATGATGAAAAAAAGTAAAAGGTCTCGAGAAGAAAATGAGCCTATTTGACCGCTGTACATTGCTAACATCAGGAAATGGAACAATCGCGAATCTCGAGTAATTGGCCAGGCCGCTAAGGTAGCTAAAGTAGTGATAAATCCTGTCAGTAAAATGGGACCTATGGAAAGCCCGTCAATTCCCAGTCTCCAGTGAAAATCAAAAATGGTTATCCATTTATAATTCTCCTCCAATTGAATTAATGGGTCGTCCAATTGGAAATGATAACAAAAAACATAGGTTGTTAGAAGGAGTTCTAATAAGCATATACAAATAGTATACCACCTAACCACCTTATTCCCTCTATGAGGGAGAAAAAAAAGGGATAAACCTGCAGATATCGGCAAAACAACAATTATTGTTAACCAAGGAAAATCACTCGTGGTAAAGACAAGATAGGTTTTGACCAGAAAAATCCGCACTCGATTTTTTTATCGAGTGCGGATTTTTCTCGGTAAAGAGGAATCAAATGGATTCAAGTCGAATTTTTTGAAACGTATCAATAAGCTAGACCCATACTGCGAGTTGTTTCATGCCATAAATAAACCCGGACGCTCAAGAAATCCGTTGGACAAGCGGATTCACACCTCTTACAACCTACACAGTCCTCTGTTCTTGGAGCCGAAGCTATTTGTTTAGCTTTACATCCATCCCAAGGTATCATTTCCAATACATCTGTAGGGCAGGCTCGTACACATTGAGTACATCCTATACATGTATCATAAATTTTTACTGAGTGTGACATTGGATCTATTTTGGAACGTTTTCAATTTTCGATCTGGTGGATCAATAATAAACGAATGATGTATTGTAGACACCAGACGAATCAGTGGGGTATCAGAATCGATTTTTTCATAATCAATCGACTTCTAGATTTGCTCGTGAGAAACGGCCAAGATACTTTGATTTCCTACGTTTTAGGAAACATTATTATATGGATGATACGTGTACATACTAACTAAAATTGTTGAATTATTAGATTATTTATCTATATATAGATATCTTTATTTAGATCATTATAACTATTTATTCAACAAATTGGATTGATTGATACGAGTTGATTTTCTGTTACGATGGATTGATGAAACAATAGCCAGTCCAATAGCTGCTTCAGCAGCTGCAATAGCTATAACAAAGATCGAAAAAATGTCTCCTTTTAATTGGCGACTATCAAATAAATCAGAAAATGTTACGAGATTTAGATTAACCGCATTCAGTATAAGCTCAAGACACATAAGTGCTCTAACCATGTTTCGACTTGTGATCAATCCATAAATACCGATAGAAAATAAATAGGCACTCAAAATAAGTACATGCTCGAGCATCATTTAGCAACTCCTCATGAATCTCGATTCATTTCAATATGAATAACAATTTCACCGATTTGATTGACTCAACTCAAACATAACAAATATGGAACAGAAAAGTATTGGTAATGGATAGAACGAAAACTTTTTTGATTGGAATTGCTCATATTCATATATATATATATATATATGAACAATATGAAAAGGGAACTGAGAGAAATTTTCTGTTATAATAATAAGACAAAACAAAGCTTTCTTTATTTTATTTGCTTTTTTGTAAAAAAAAAAGTTTATTACTGACGAGCCATAGCAATTGCACCTATCAAAGCAACTAAAAGAATTATAGAAATAAGTTCAAATGGAAGAAAAAAATCCGTTGATAAATGAATTCCAATTTGTTGAACCTTACTTAAAAGGTCTTGCTCTATAATCTGGTTTGATCTTGTAGTCCAAATAATCCCGTACCATGATGTATCTGAGATAGTAGTAATTAATGAAAAAAAGATACTTGTACAAACCAATGAAGTAACCCCATCCCCAACGGTCCAAAGAGAAAAATCATTGGAATATTCTGAACCTTTCATGAACATCACAGCAAATATGATTAAAACATTTATGGCTCCTACGTAAATAAGAAGCTGTGCAGCAGCTACAAAATAGGAGTTAGACAGAATATAGAATAAGGATATACAAACAAGAACCAAACCCAAAGAAAAAGCAGAATAAATTGTATTTGTAAGTAATACTACGCCTAGACTTCCTAATACAATACCCGATCCAAAAAATACTAAAAGAATATCATGTATTGGTCCAGGTAAATCCATTATATGTAAAATAATAGAGAATTAAAGTAGAAATATTTCATGACCCTAATGATCGGGCCAGGAAAAGGGGTTTGCCCTATTTTTTCTTGTATATAATACGTTCTTAAGTGAATCTTAAATCTTAAATGAATCTTAAAGCGGTGTTAATTGATGTAGACACATTTATGTACCAATCCCACTTCCGTATCTGAAAAAAAAAAAGTAGTTCAGAATTGTTTGTATATTCCGAAATCATCGCGGATATATGAATCCATTCGAAATTCAAATCAATCTATGATTCTCAGAAAAACAAAATAAATAATAAATACAGAATTTTTGTGCTTACTGGCCGGCCGGAACCTTGCTGCTTTGTCTTTCGATCAAAACGAACAGAGTTTTAGTAATTAATTGTTAATCTTTAAGGAGTTTATCCGTAGTTCTTTTTATTTGAGTACAATTCATAATTGTTTGTTTGAATTGTATAATCTCCAGTTACTGACATTGGTAACCGACCTAAAGCAATTTGATTATAATTCAACTCGTGACGATCATAAGTGGAAAGTTCATATTCTTCAGTCATTGATAAACAGTTTGTTGGACAATACTCAACGCAGTTACCACAAAATATACAGATTCCAAAATCAATACTATAATTAAGCAACCTTTTCTTTCGAATATCTGGTTCCAACCTCCAATCAACAACAGGTAAATCTATAGGGCATACACGAACACATACTTCACAAGCAATACATTTATCAAATTCAAAGTGGATTCGCCCGCGAAAACGCTCTGATGTGATTGATTTTTCATAAGGATATTGAATAGTTACAGGTAAACGATTCGTGTGGGATAAGGTAATCATGAAACTCTGACCAATGTATCTTGCGGCTCGTACTGTTTGTTGACCATAATTGATGAACCCAGTCATCATAGGGAACATATCGTGGATATCTATGAAAATTTTCGTATTTCTTTCTCTTGGCTTGTTTGAGAGAATTGCTAAATCTAGAATTTCATATTCTGTTACAGCGAAAGGAGTTGGAAAGAAGTTGTCAATAATAGATTACCTAGAGAAATAGGCAAAAGAAATTTCCAACCAAGATTTAATAGTTGATCCATTCTCATTCTAGGCAAAGTCCATCTTGTTGCGATAGAAATGAAGAGGAACAAATAAGTTTTGGCTAGTGTAATAAGGATACCTATTGTTGTTCCAAAAACTCCACCGGTTTGACTTATTCCAAAAAGTTCGGGAATAAATGTGTACGGAATAGAGAGATTCCACCCACCCAAGTACAGAACTGTTACAAATAATGAAGAAACTAGTAGATTTAGGTAAGAAGCAACATAAAATAAACCAAATTTGATACCGGAATATTCGGTTTGATAACCTGCTACTAATTCTTCTTCTGCCTCTGGCAAATCAAAGGGCAATCTTTCACATTCTGCTAGGGAAGAAATTAGAAAAACGATAAACCCTATGGGTTGACGCCACAGATTCCATCCCAAAATCCCATATTTAGATTGTACCTCAACTATATCAATTGTACTTGAACTATTAGATAATCATAGTCGATGATAACATTACTGTTCCCATCGCTATTACAGAACCGTACATGAGACCTCAGCTTCATACGGCTCCTCGATGGTCATAAATAAATCGAAAGTTCGGTATTATTTCGACATGCTTTTATAGAGTAGATAGAATAAAGATGTATTGGAAAGTTCCTAATTAGACCAATGAAATTCTGTTTGCTATAATAACAAAAAATGCTTCTGAATTTATCTCATACCTTATTTCATAATATATATATATATATTTTAACTCAAATTCGAATTTCTCTTTGTTCAGTAATAACCGAATCCTTCAATAATATATGCGTTGCATCAATAGATATTTCGACCTATCTTTTTCTATTACGAAAATCATTAGACACTACACTAGTTCCATGAATCATGATAAGACTTTGATCTGTATGAATTTAGATCAGATGAAGAAAATAAAAATAAAAAAATAATATATATATATATATATTTCTTATTTTTTTGTTTCCTATTGCATTCTATTTTTCCATTTATTTCGTTCCTGTTCTTCTTTCTCAGAGGGGTTCTCCTCTAAAAAAAATTAAATAAGGGATTACTTCGTTCCTGATAGTCATTTCTTTAATCAGTGGATAGGAGCATACTCTGGATCGGAATCAGGGGAAAGTACTCCTTGATCATTTCTACCAACTTAAAGCCCTCATTATGATTCCTTTTATCTAAAAATATCTCTTTGGATACCTTAAATTATCTCCATTACTAATCCTTTTTGTATCTTGGTGTTCCTAACCGTCCACTCATTTTTTGATTGATTCCCGGTATGCTAATACATAAAAAAATTGTAAAAACTTCATACAGTTGATCTTTTTTTGTACCCGCTTCAAGGGATGATGACTAATCAAACAATCTTGGGGTAAACAATTTCCACTGCTTATGTGTACTTATACTTTACTCCCGTACTTAGGGAATGAGAATTAATCCTATTACTGCTAATTCATAAGCTGTTTTGTTTCACTCATATAACTATCGGGTTTAATTCATCGACCCGAGTAATGAATAAAAAAATAAAGATATTTATTCAATCCATTCAATCTCTTTCCTAGAAATAAGGGAAAGATATAAAGGTTGATGTTTCAACGAATCACACGTAGAGATATTGATAACACGCATAGAGTTAATGGTATTTCATAACTAATTGATTGAGCAGCAGCTCGTAGACCACCCGAAAAGGAATATTTATTATTTGATCCATATCCTGACATAAGAAGTCCAATAGGAGCAATACTGGAAATGGCAATCCATAAAAAAACACCTATACCAAGATCGGCTAGAACAAGGTGATAACTAAAAGGAATTACTGAATAACTTAGTAAAATGGATATGACTGCTATAGATGGCCCAATACTAAATAAACGAATATCCCCCCTAGATGGGAGGATATCCTCTTTGAAAAGTAGTTTCGTTCCGTCCGCTAGAGCTTGAAGAATTCCCAGGGGACCGGCATATTCAGGACCAATACGTTGTTGTATTCCCGCAGAGATTTCTCTTTCTAACCACACAATCACGAGTACCCCTATTGTGATTCCCGATACAAGAGTAAAAATAGGGACAAGCATCCATATGAGTCCTATGGCTTCTTTAAAAGATTCCGATCTGGAAAAAGAATTGATAGCTTGTACTTCTGTCGTATCAATTATCATTTCAACGATCAACTTCTCCCATAATGATATCTATACTACCTAGTATCGTCATGATATCGGCCAATTTCATTCTTTTAACTAGCTGAGGAAGAATTTGCAAATTAATGAAACCTGGTGGACGAATTTTCCATCTCCAGGGAAAAACACTATTATCCCCTATCAAATAAATTCCTAATTCTCCCTTTGGGGCTTCTACTCTTACATAAAGTTCTTGTTTCGACAATTCAAAAGTAGGAGAGGGCTTTTTACTAATAAATCGATATTCAAAATCATTCCATTCGGAATCCTTTGCTCCATCAAAGCGTCGGACTTCTAAATTCTCATAGGGTCCTCCGGGGATTCCTTCTAGAGCCTGTTGAATAATTTTTATGGATTCCGTCATTTCACCGATTCGTACTAAATAACGAGATAATGAATCTCCTTCTTTTTGCCATTGAACTTCCCAATCAAATTCATCATAACACTCATAATGATCAACTTTACGAAGATCCCATTGGATTCCGGAAGCTCGTAACATTGGTCCTGATAAACCCCAATTTATTGCTTCCTCTCCACCAATAATGCCTATTCCTTCAACTCGTTCCAAAAAAATGGGATTCCGCGTAATAAGCTTTTGATATTCTACTACTCCTGTTAAAGAATAATCACAGAAATCCAAACATTTATCTATCCAACCATAAGGTAGATCAGCAGCTACCCCTCCGATACGGAAGTAATTATGCATCATTCGCATACCTGTGGCAGCTTCAAATAGATCATATAGTAATTCCCTCTCTCTAAAAATATAGAAGAAAGGAGTTTGTGCACCGATATCCGCCATAAAAGGTCCAAGCCATAATAAGTGAGAAGCTATACGACTCAGCTCCAGCATAATTACTCTGATATAGCTAGCTCTTTTAGGTACTTGAATATTTCCCAACTGTTCTGGTGCATTTACTGTTATTGCCTCTGTGAACATAGTAGCTAAATAATCCCAACGGGTTACATAAGGCAGATATTGTATAATTGTTCGGTTTTCCGCAATTTTTTCCATTCCTCTGTGTAAATAACCCAATATGGGTTCACAGTCAATAACATCTTCACCATCTAGAGTGACGACGAGCCGAAGAACACCGTGCATTGATGGGTGTTGAGGACCCATATTGACTATCATTAGATCTTTTCTTGTAGCCGGTACAGTCATATGTTTTTTCCCGATTCATTATTCCACGAATTACTGAAAACGAAACAAGGTTCATCAAAATTCCATATATATATTTTTTAACCAAATAATTCAAGCGAATTCTCAAGTTAAAGTTAACGAGTTTTTGGTTCCCGAATATTCAGTTGACCAATTAATTCTTTATAACGTACTCTATTTTTATTTGACAAATAGGCCAACAACCGTTGACGTTTTCCTAAAATTTTCCGCAGACCCCTCTGAGATAAATAATCTTTTTTATGCAATTCCAGATGTGAGGTAAGTCTACGTATTTTTTTTGTGAAACTCAATATTTGAAATTCAACAGATCCTTTGTTTTTGTCTTTTTCTTCTTGCGGAATAATTGAGATAAATGAATTTTTTACCATAAAAATAATTCTTCTCTTTTTTTTTTCTTTATTTTCCACAAATATGGATTTTACCGATCAAGAATAATAATACCAATTTTTGGATTTGGGATACACAAAGATACGGATTTACTTTGTTGTCTAGAAAATCTAATTAAATTAAGAAATTGAATTGAAAATTCAATTCGAATAAAAATAAAGGAGATGGCATTTTTTTACAACCTCCGAAAGATAAAATGGACTTAATAGGATTTCGCCAATTCATTTCTAGATGCAATTGATAGGTCATTGAAGCAGTATTTATGTGGCAGAATGGCATGTAACACAATATGTGTATACATCTCTATGCCTTTGTATACTGGATATAACGATGAATATATAGAAAATTACCCATCAATTAAAAAATTCTGTATCGTGGATACATATGTATCCTTGACATACTGAAACGACTTCCATTATGGGTATCAAACCAATAGCGATTCATACAAGCTAAATCTTCTAATCGATAATTGGGCCAAAGAAATAATTTGAATTGAATGAATTTTTTTGTATCTGTATCAAGATACTTGTCTTTATAAAAAAATTGTTCACAATTCTTTACGTTTTTACCATAAAAAACGATCCGATCTCTATCCACAATATTTCCCTTTCCTGAACTCAAACTCATTAGAATTCTCAATTCTCTACGACGTCTAGGAGATAGAATATTTTCAGGAACAAGTAAATCATAATGATTTTCATCTCCATTCACAAGAGTTTTTCCATGTGGCAAAATGGATCCATCGAAATCACTCTTATTAACATATCTTTTGTCTTCACATCTTGTATTAGTTTGGTGTTTATCCTTATGGACCAACGAAATACCTATGATTTGATACATAAGAAATTGTACATCCCATTTTACAGATATACGAATTGGTTCGATAATCAAAAGTCCCCTTTTTAGTAATCCTGTAAGAGTTAAATCCTTTTGAATAAGCATTACATCTAGTCGCATTTCTCCTCTTTGAATAGAGGATATAGCAATATCTCTTGGATTTTTTAGTCTAAGAAGGAGAGAATATACTTTAATATTATCAATTATTCTTTGATTCAAAGAGTTATTCCATCTCAATTGAAAAAGCAAATATCTTTTCAATAAGGAATCGAGTTCTGTTTCCTTGCTGTTTTTAGATTGTCCTTTCTTTCTAGGTTTTTGAATGTCTAATTCTGCGTAATCCTTTTCAAAAAAATCTTTTTCTTGGTTTTGTGCATCTGATCCAAAGGTTTCTTGGCCCAGCCGTACTTTTTCTTCTTGATTTAGATTTTTTAATCCAAGATGCTTTTTTAGATTATATAATATACCAGAATTTATCTTTAGATTTGCGTTGATGTTTTTACTAATGTTTTCGTTTCCATGCAAATTTAAAAAAAGTAATTGGATTGGTATGATCCAAGGTTTAATCTTATATGCATCATAACGTAGTACAAATTCTGGAAAGAACCAAGGTTCCAGATTCGACATGGGATAATATAGCATTTCTTCATTCATTCCCATCCAATCAAAAAAGTTTTTTTTTGAATTGGATGGGTTGATTTCTTGATGAATCGTGAGATAAAAAAGATTTTTTTTATCCAAAATTTGATAATCATTAGGGATAGTCTTAGTATCTTTACTAATGTTGGTCCTGGTATCCATATGGGTCCAGTATTCCATATTGATATTTTTTTTAATACACAAATTGAGAATTCCCCAATCCAAATATTTTCTATCCAGATTTTTACCTGGATTGATAATACATTCTTCCCCTACTAAATAATCATTAATGGCTATAACTTCCGGTACATAAAAGAATGATTCAGGTTTAGGTCTGTTGTAATTATATGTAATTTCTTGGTCTCCATTTATTTTGACTGATGAGCTATAAATAGATGAGTCCTTCCTATCCTCATAATTAATATATTTATATGATAAAAGATCATATCTGTAACGTTTTTTTAATTTTTCTTTTTGATTCGTGAATGAATTCATTCCAAAATTCTTTATTTTTTTGTAATAAATGAATTGGTCTTTTTCTTTTTCATATGAATAAAGAATTTTGGAATCTTTATTTTGAATTGTACCACGTTGATTGATTCTATTTCGCCATTTTTCCGGTACTAATCTAGACCATCGAATCTGAGGTAAATTGTATTGATAATGACCCCTTAACCAGTTTTTCCATTCATTCATTCCAGAATTCAAAAGTTTCTTCTGTTTTAATTTAGAATCCAATATTCCTCGTGTCCCTAAATGATCCTTTATTTTCTTTCTAAGAAAAACGGATGCTCCATGATATTGAAGTACAGATCCGAAGCGATCTAAGTTAATAACTTGGGTTTGCGATAACTTATAAAATACATATGCTTGAGATAAAGAAAATAAGTCGCAAGAAATCTGGGGATTTTTATTACTTTTGTTACTAATATTAGTAATATTAGAAAACGACTTTTTTATAGTCGAAATAAATTGAATTGTGTTTTGATTTGTTTCATCAATTACTCTTTGATGCCTTTCATCATTGCAAATGTATTTATTGAGAGTCTTTTTTGTTGATTCAATAAACAATTGTACATATTCTCTCGGAATATTAATAGTAAATAGAAAAATATCTATATATATTTTTTCAATGAAAGATTTAAAAAAATAACTCCATTTGTGTATTAATCTCGTACTTCTTTTTTTTGATATCTGCCAAATATCTTTTTTGGATTCTGATCTTTTCTTTTTGTCATACCAACTTGTTTCGTCAGGACTAGGATTTATATCTGAAGTTATAAATATTCTTTTCTTATCCTTTGTAATTTTTTCGATTTGATCTCTGATTGTGATTGTACGATCAGACAGATCTTTTATTTTTTTTTCTGTCAGTGAAAAATTTGTCCAATCGATCATCGATTTTGTTTGAATGTTCGATTCGTGGGTAATTTTATTACTTACTATAGAATCTTTTCTATTTTCACTCGGTTCATATACTTTCTGCGATCCCACTAAAAAGGTAGGATTTACTTTTTCTTTCATTTTTCTTTTGAAAAAGAGAACTATTTTGATAACCCATGTCGTATTTTCTTTTGAATCCTTTGTAAACCCTTTTCTTCGATCTGTGAGGGTTTTTAGAACTATAAAAAATCTACTTTTTACCCTTCTAATTTCTTTTTTTAATTCTTTCAAAATGGGTTTATAAAAATAAAGTAGAGGTTTTTTTCGGGGAGGACCAAAGGGTTGTTCAGTTTCGCGGCCCCATACTGTTAAAAAACAAAAATTTTGTTTTTTTCCTTTCTTTTTCATTGGCTCTCCTTGAAGGGATCTTTGCTTAGATCTGTGCCAAGGTTTCAGTGAAAAAGGAAATAGGATTTTAATCTGAATACCATCTATTAACCAACGTTTGGGAAATTCTGTTTCTGATAATTGAACACCATTATAAGTACATTTAATGTGCATTTCTTTATTCCATTCTTGAAAATCTTCATCCCACTCGGTCACTTGACATAATAAGATACGGACGAGGTTTTTAACGATTATCAGTGCGGGCAAAACGACGTATTTTCTAAGAATCGATTGGGCTACTAGCATACAACCCCGTATGGGTTGAGCAAATATAACAGAATCCCAAGTTTCCGCTATTGTTACCCGTTCATTTTTCTCTTGTTTTTTTTTATCTGTTGTCCCGATTTCCTCAGAATTTTCTGAATTGGAAGTTTTGGATTCCAGCTCTTTACCCATACTCATTTTGGAGATATCAAAAGAAAAAGACGTTTTGTTAATTCTGTCCAAAAAAAGTGGGGAATGCACGTTTGCTTGAAGCATTTCCCAAATAATGGTTTTACGCCTTTGAGCCCGCATTGACCCTTTAATTAGATCCCGACGAAAATCCGATTGTTGTGAGTAACGTATCAAAGCCACTTCCTCTGCTTGCTCACTATCGGCACTAATATCAGGATGGAAACTCGGATCTTTATCACTATAAATTATTACAAGTCTGGCTTTTCTTGAACGAATACCAGGATCATCAGTTGATTCTTCCAGGTTTTCTTCTTCCTGTTCTTCCAAATCCTCGGTCAATTTATATGACCATCGAGGAAGCTTTTTATTAATTTCTTCTATTCCAATCCCATTTTTTCTAATTGTTTGATCATTTGAATGGTTTGTAATTCCATCAAATAGGAATTTTAAGTATTTCTTTTTATTTTCTGAATCAAACCTTCTTTGTTCGTTCAATAAAGCAAGTCTTTTAAAATTAAAACCAGGTGTTGATTCTTGATCGAATTTGCTGATTGAGTTAAAAGAATCTTTTTTCTGTTCAAATTCTCGGGAATTTTGAAG